AATGCCTTTCTGGATCTTCCTCAAAGTCCCGGCTATTCACGGAAGGTGAGAAGGAGATGAATAATCATCTCCCTCCGGAAGAAATCGAAGAATTTCTTGGGAATCCTACAAGATCCATTCTTTCTTTTTTCTCTGACGGATGGTCAGAACTTCATCTGGGTTCGAATCCTACTGAGAGGTCCACTGTGGATCAGAAATTGTTGAAGAAAGAACAAGATGTTTCTTTTGTCCCTTCCCGGCGATCGGAAAATAAAGAAATAGTTAATCTATTCAAGACAATTACGTATTTACAAAAGACCGTCTCAATTCATCCTATTTCATCAGATCCGGGATGTGATATGGTTCCGAAGGATGAACTGGATTCAGAAGAGAGATTTCAAGAAATGGCAGATCTATTCACTCTATCAATAACCGAGCCGGATCTGGTGTATCATAAGGGATTTGCCTTTTCTATTGATTCTTCCGTATTGGATCAAAAACAATTCTTGGCTGAGGTATTCAACTCCAGGGATGAATCGAAAAAGAAATCTTTATTGGTTCTACCTCCTGTTTTTTACGAAGAGAATGAATCCTTTTATCGAAGGATCAGAAAAAGGTGGGTCCAGATCTCCTGCGGGAATGATTTGGAAGATCCAAAACCAAAAATAGTGGTATTTGCTAGCAACAACATAGTGGAGGCAGTCAATCAATATAGATGGATCCGAAATCTGATTCAAATCCAATATAGCACCCATGGGTACATAAGAAATGTATTGAATCGATTCTTTTTAATGAATCGATCCGATCGCAACTTCGAATATGGAATTCAAAGGGATCAAATAGGAAATGATACTCTGAATCATAGAACTTTTATGAAATATACGATCAACCAACATTTATCGAATTTGAAAAAGAGTCAAAAGAAATGGTCCGATCCTCTTATTTTGATTTCTCGAACCGAGAGATCCGTGAATCGGGACCCTAATGCATATAGATACAAATGGTCCAATGGGAGCAAGAATTTCCAGGAACATTTGGAACATTTCGTTTCTGAGCAGAAGAGCCGTTTTCAAGTGGTCTTCGATCGATATCGATTACGTATTGATCGATATCGATCACGTATTAACCAATATTCGAGTGATCGGTCTGAGGTTATCGACAAAAAAGATTTGTATAAGTTCCTTCCTTTCGTTTTCTCCAAGTTACTTCTTTTTTTGTCTAACTCACTTCCTTTTTTCTTTGTGAGTTTCGGGAATACCCCCCCCATTCATAGGTCCGAGATCCGCGTCTCTGAATTGAAAGGTCCGAATGATCAACTCTGCAATCAGTTCTTAGAATCAATAGGTCTTCAACTCGTTTATTTGAAAAAATGGAAACCATTATTATTGGATGATCATGAGACTTCCCAAAAATCTAAATTATTGTTCAATAAGAAACCAGAGGGGATGATTGACTCATTCCATACTAGAAATAATAGCAGGAAATCTTTGGATTCCTATTTCTCAATGATATCCCACGATCAAGACAATTGGTTGAATCCCGTGAAACCATTTCATAGAAGTTCATTGATATCTTCTTTTTATAAAGCAAATCGACTTCGATTCTTGAAGAATCCACATGACTTCGGCTTCTTTTGTAACAAAAGATTCCCCTTTTATGTGGAAAGGGCCCGTATCAAGAATTTTGATTTTACGTATGGACAATTCCTCAATATCTTGTTCATTCGCAACACAAAATTTTCTTTGTGCGGCGGCAAAAAAAAACATGCTTTTTTGGAGAGAGATACTATTTCACCAATCGAGTCACAGGTATCTAACATATTCATACCTAAGGATTTTCCACAAAGTGGTGATGAAAGGTATAACTTTTACAAATATTTCCACCTTGCAATGCGATCTGATCCATTAGTTCGTAGAGCTATTTACTCGATCGCAGACATTTCTGGAACACCTCTAACAGAGGGACAGATAGTCAATTTTGAAAGAACTTATTGTCAACCTCTTTCAGATATGAATCTATCTGATTCAGAAGGGAAGAACTTGTATCAGTATCTCAATTTCAATTCAAACATGGGTTTGATTCATTCTGAGAAATGTTTATCATCCGAAAAGAGGAAAAAGAAAAAACAGAGTCTTTATCTAAAGAAATGGGTTGAGAAAGTGCAGATGGATAGAGCCTTGCAAGGAGATAGGGTTTCTTCAATTCTCTCAAACTGGAATCTATTCAAAACATATATGCCATTTATCCTTACCTCGACAGGGTACAATTTGCTAAAGTTGATGTTTTTAGATACTTGGTCATCATACCTATTGCCGATACTAAGGAGCAGTCCTAAATTTGTGTCCATTTGTCATGCTATATCTGATCCATGCGGAACATCATGGCGAATTCTTCAGAAAAAATTGTGTCTTTCACAATGGAATCGGATAAGTGAGATTTCGAGTAAGTGTTTCCATAAGCTTCTTCTGTATGAAGAAATGATTCATCGAAATAATGAGTCACCATCGATATCGACAGATCTGAGATGGCCAAATGTTCGGGAGTTCCTCTATTCAATCCTTTTCCTTCTTCTTGTTGCTGGATATCTCCTTTTTTCACACCTTATCTTTTTTTCCCGAGCCTATAGTGAGTTACAGAGAGATTTCGCAAGGGCCCAATCTTTGATGATTCCATCATACATCGTGGAGTTGCGAAAACTTCTGGATAGGTACCCTGAACATCATTCTTTAAAGAAGCTCTTTCTAGTTGCTCTGGAAAAATTAGTAGATTATCTAGAAGAACTATGGGTGTCTGCCTCTGGCGGCAAGATGCTATGGGGTGGACGCAAATCTTTTCTTATCCATCTCTTCGATCTCATCAGTATCACACCAAATCCCATCAATCGAATCGCTTTTTTGAAAAATACGAGACATCTAAGTCATACAAGTAAAGAGCTCCATTCATTGATAACAGAGCTAGGGGATTTCTCTTCTCTCTGTTCTGGTCAACGTTATCGTTATGATCAAATAATAGAAAATGTGAACGGTCATTGTTGTTTGATTGACGATAAAATAGAATCCTGGATCGCGAACTGTGATGCGATTGAGGATAAAGAAAGAGAATTCTTGGTTCCGTTTTCCACCTTAACGAGAGAAAAAAGGATTGATCAAATTCTATTGAGTTTGACTCATAGTGATCATTTATCAAAGAATGACTCTGGTTATCAAATGATTGAACAACCGGGAGCAATTTACTTACGACACTTAGTTGACATTCATAAAAAGGATCTAATGAATTATGAGTGCAATACATCCTGTTTAGCAGAAAGACGGATATTCCTTGCTCATTATCAGACAATCACTTATTCACAAACCTCGTGCGGGGCTAATAGTTTTCATTTAGCATCTCATGGAAAACCCTTTTCGCTCCGCTTAGCCCTATCCCCCTCTAGGGGTATTTTAGTGATAGGTTCTATAGGAACTGGACGATCCTATTTGGTCAAATACCTAGCGACAAACTCCTATGTTCCTTTCATTACAGTAGTTCTGAACAAGTTCCTGGATAACAAGACGCCTAACGGTTTTGATATTGACGAGAGTGGCTTTTTTGATGAGTATGGTGACGAGGCGGACGATTACGAGGGCAGTTTTTTTGATTTTTTTTACGATGACAGTGACGATTTTGAGGATAGTGACAGTGACGATTATGAGCCTGGTGATATGGACGATTATGAGCCTGGTGATATGGACGATTTTGTTGATAGCGAGATGACGGAGTTGCTAACTACGACGAATGTGCCACTTGTGTATCAGATGCTGGACGAGGAAATAGACGAATTTTATATCACCCTTCAATTCGAATTAGCAAAAGCAATGTCTCCTTGCATAATATGGATTCCAAACATTCATGATCTGGATTCGAATGAGTCGAATTACTTATCCCTCGGTCTATTAGTGAACCATCTCTCCAGGGATTGTGAAAGATGTTCCACTAAAAATGATATTCTTGTTATTGCTTCGACTCATATTCCCCAAAAAGTGGATCCCGCTCTAATAGCTCCGAATAAATTAAATACATGCATTAAGATACGAAGGCTTCTTATTCCACAACAACGAAAGTGCCTTTTCACCCTTTCATATACTAGGGGATTTCACTTGGAAAAGAAAATGTTCCATACTAATGGATTCGGGTCCACAACCTTGGGTCCCAGTGTACCAGATCTTGTAGCACTTACCAATGAGGCCCTATCGATTAGTATTACACAGAAGAAATCAATTATAGACACTACTACAATTAGATCTGCTCTTCATAGAAAAACTTGGGATTTGCGAGCCGACGTAAGACCGGTTCAGGAGCATGGGATCCTTTTCTATCAGATAGGAAGGGCTGTTGCACAAAATGTACTTCTAAGGAATTGCCCCATAGATCCTATATCTATCTATATCAAGAAGAACTCATGTGACGAAGGGGATTCTGATTTGTACAAATGGTACTTCGAACTTGGAACGAGCATGAAGAAATTAACGATACTTCTTTATCTTTTGAGTTGTTCTGCCGGATCGATCGCTCAAGACCTTTTGTCTCCCCCCGGACCCGATGAAAAAAATAGGATCACTTCTTATGGACTCGTTGAGAACGATTCTGATCTAGTTCATGGCCTATCTGATCTAGTTCATGGTCTATTAGAGTTAGAAGGCGCTCTGGTGGGATCCTCGCCGACAGAAAAAGATTCCAGTCAGTTTGATAATGATGAAGTAGAAGGGACAGAAAAAGATGAAGTAGAAGGGACAGAAGATGAAGTAGAAGGGACAGAAGAGGAAGTAGAAGGAACAGAAAAAGATGAAGTAGAAGGGACAGAAAAAGATGAAGTAGAAGGGACAGAAGATGAAGTAGAAGGGACAGAAGAGGAAGTAGAAGGAACAGAAAAAGATGAAGTAGAAGGAACAGAAAAAGATGAAGTAGAAGGGACAGAAAAAGATGAAGTAGAAGGGACAGAAGATGAAGTAGAAGGGACAGAAGATGAAGTAGAAGGGACAGAAGAG